TAACCATTCTATGATGAAAAAACCCGCCCGTTTTATTTTGTATGCATAGGAGGTATACACTATACAATCAACTATATATATTCTGAATACTGGACTGGAAAGGAATTTGAGAATTCTTAAGATATAAGATATGGAATTATAGTCTAAATATAATCGTGATCTAAAGAGATCCATTAACCTAAGTGCAAAAATAGACCCATCAATCAGCTGATTCGTTATAATTTAGTGATTGCCTTCGGTACCGGTATAAAATAACAGAAAAAGAGGCGAAGGCTGGTTTTGCAAACATGAATAGAATGTTTCTAACAGTTTTCATATTTTATATTTATCCGCCTAACCTCAAAAGAAAGATCTTTCTTTGACTTTGATGAAAATCATCTATTTTTTATAGTTATAATTAGAATTAATTGGTCGTTCCTATCCAATAATCTACTAGTACCGGCTCGCTATTCACTCGGTTTTTGGGTCATAATCATTATGTAGGAGAGATGGCCGAGTGGTTGAAGGCGTAGCATTGGAACTGCTATGTAGGCTTTTGTTTACCGAGGGTTCGAATCCCTCTCTTTCCGTACCTTCATCTAATTCACTGATCTTACTAACCAAAAGAGTAAAATATATAAAATTATATTCCAACACAAAACAGTTAGACCTTTCTTTGATATATATTTTATTCCTAATTACTGTGTCACGGAAAATACTGAAAGGAAAAGAGTAGACAAGGAATGAAAACCTCCCTCCCGTTCTATGATACCTAAACCGGAGAAAAATCCGGATCAAACTCTTATTTATCTTAACCTTAGGTTAATTTACTTCGACGAAAGGGATCAAAATTGTCCGAACCCTTGTGATTTTTTATTTTCTTTTCGTTAGGTTTAGGTCTGGCGCGAATAATATTCTACGACTAGCAATTCATTTATTTTCAAACCGACCCATTTACTATCTATTATTTGATTGACTAATCCTTTATATTGGAATGGTTGAAGAGTCAAATGTTTTGGCATTTCGTCCTGAGAGGATGAATCGAAAGAATTTTGAATCAGAGCTCTAGAGTTTTGTTCATCCCTCGCCGTAATAATATCTCGGGGTTTGCAGCGATAACTTGGTATATCTACTATACGACCATTGACTAAAATATGTCTATGGTTAACCAATTGACGGGCTCCAGGAATAGTCGGAGCCATACCCAATCGAAAAAGGATGTTATCCAAGCGCATTTCAAGTAATTGGAGTAAAACCTGACCTGTTGACCCCTTGGCTTTGCCGGCGATACGAACGTATTTAAGTAATTGTCGTTCTGTAAGACCATAATGAAAACGCAACTTTTGTTTTTCTTCTAGACGAATACGATATTGAGATTTTTTACCGGAACGTGATTGGTTTCTAAGATCACTTCCGGCTCTAGGCCTTTTATTAGTTAGTCCCGGTAAAGCTCCCAGGCGGCGTATTTTTTTGAAACGAGGTCCCCGGTAACGCGACATAAAGACTCCTTATTCTTATTTATATTGAATTCTTATTGATGAAATTTCATTTTACAGAATAAACCTAAACTAAAACTGAACTAAATGATAAATGAAGCGAAGTTTACGGAAGTAGTGTACTTGTACTCTAAAGAATAATTAGATGAATAAATATCCAGACCTTTCTATTCTATATATATTCTATATATATTCTATATAAAGATTCTATATAGATAAAAAATAGATAAAAGGGATTCTTTTCATGGCATAGTTGTAAGTTCCTATAAGATAAAAAATATATTTTTCAATATTATTTGATTTCGGATTTCAAAAGGGCATTCTCAATCATGTAAAAACTCGAAGAAAATAAATAGAGAAAAGCCGGCTATCGGAATCGAACCGATGACCATCGCATTACAAATGCGATGCTCTAACCTCTGAGCTAAGCAGGCTCACATAAGATAAATTATACCTGCATAGGGATTCAATAAACTATTGTTAGCTATTAATTAATATACTTATATTTGCATTCTTGGCGATTCCTATTAGCTAGTCATAATGAATATGACTATCGAAAAAAGAGAATATAGAATTGAAAGGAAATATTCAATACTCATACTTACCATAGACCATAGAATATAACGATTAATATATCTATATATAATTTTAGTTTTTTTCTCACATCACTATTATATAGTACAATTCTATAGTATAGCATTTAATATTAAAAAATATTTGATTCGATCTATTTTTAGATTAAATAATTTTCGTTTTTGCTTTCAAATGATATTTGAAAGTCTTTTTATTACACTTATATTATATATTTTATTTCATATCATCATATATATCTTTTTTATTTCTAAATGGAATGATTTGTTTTAAATAATTAGAAATTATTGCGCTTTGATTCGTAAAGATGGAAGCTCAGACGAAAAAAAGAATCGACCGTTCAAGTATTCCAAATTGCATGGGAAAAACGAGCAGAAGAGAGACATATATACGTGGTATATCTCCATCTATATTGAATTGCAGATACATAAATG